TCTGTCTATCTCCTAGACGCCGTAGAGAATTGACAATTTTCATGTCTTTCAATTCTCGTACTCGTAATTGGAAAGTTACGGAAGGAGATCCATCATTTTGCAATGAAAACAACATAAAAAACTCTGGACAATTTCGAAATCAGACCAAGCGTCTTAATACATATGCCAAAAAATTCATTATTGGACCACCATTGATTACAAGATTTAGCTTTTATGAATCGCTATTGGTTTGATACGAATAATGGCAGTCGTTTCAGTATGTTAAGGATACAGATGTATCCACAATTCATTTAGAGTTACTTAATAGCCTATTTCTTATACTATATCTCTATCCTCTGAAATTCTCGAGCCGAAAGATGGATGCATATGCTGTGTTTCATTTTGCTAAATGATATCAATTAAACGGTGTATCAATTCTATAAATTGCATATAGCAATAAATAAATCAGCAAAATTCTTTTATTTTAGATAGAAGAAATGTTTCTTCTATCTAAAATAAAAGAATGTACCCTTATATCCAAATCCAATTTGCATCGAGAAAATAAATCCAAATTCCAGATTCCAGCAGTAGATGAATAATTGCAAATTTTTGTGTGTACAAGATTTGAATAACTTCAAAATAACTGACATAATTTTTGATTTTTCCTGATCAGAAAAATACATGAAAAAGAAAGGAGGTAGAAAAATTTTGGGATTTATGGTTAAAGAAGAAAAACAAGAAAACAGGGGTTCTGTTGAATTTCAAGTATTCAGTTTCACCAATAAGATACGGAAACTTGCTTCACATTTGGAATTACACAAAAAAGATTTTTCATCGGAAAGAGGTCTACGAAGACTTTTGGGAAAACGTCAACGTTTGCTGGCTTATTTGGCAAAGAAAAATAAAGTACGTTATAAGAAATTAATCAGTCGGTTGGATATTCGGGAGAAGTAATTTAATCGTTGGATTTTTTTTATTTTATTAGTAGTCTTATAGTAGTCTTAGATTTTGCATTTTGATGAGCCTCGTTTTGAGGAATTCATGGAATAATGAATTAAGGAAAAAAGAATAAAAACAAGGATACATAAGATAAAAAAAAGAATAAATAAGATGATATTCGACCTCCCCCTACATATTTTATTTCTTCTCCTATACAAAAACCAACAAGACCCACTCCATTGATAATTCCATCAATGACGCCTTTATCGAAAAAAAGCGTTAGTTCGGCTAATCCTCTTATACCCAAGATAAAGACCTTAGTATAGAAAACATCTATATAACCACGATTATATGACCAACTGTATATCTTTTTTTTTACTTGATCCAAAAAGAGGTTTTTGGGATTCCCTTTTACAAGGGAATTTTTAAAATTCAAATTCTGAAAAGAAGAATAAGAAGATCCATAGAAGATATATGCTATGAATAGACCAAAAATAGCTAAACTTACAGAAGAAATTGCATTAGTGAGAAATTCATATGAATTTATAGAAGAATTAGAACTTTCTTCTAAAAAGTTTCTTGAAGGAGTTAGCCACTTTGATAATATGTCTAATTCTGATATTCCATTATTAATTACTCCATTATCAAAATGGATTCCTATGAATCCAATGAACAAAGTAAAAATAAGTAATATAAGAAGAGGAAATAGCATAGTATTTCCCGTTTCATGAGGATAGACTAAAATGTTTTTAGCCCCAAAAGGAGTCCTAAAAGATCCTATCCTATTTCTCGCATTACTGGGAATTTTGGATATATTTTGCGAAAAAAAAGAAACTCCACTCTTCATTGTTGATAAAACAAAATCCCTATTAACCTCTTTGGATATGCTTTTTCCCCATAAGGATATTGAATACAACGAGCCCTCTTTAGTACTACTGTAATTTTGAAAATGAACACGCAAATACCCATCAAAAGTAAGTAAATATATCCGAAACATATAAAATGCAGTTAATCCTGCAGTAAAAGAGGCTATTATTCCAAAAAAAGGTGAATACAACCAACTATTACTAAGGATTTCATCTTTGGACCAGAAGCAAGCAAGAGGTGGAATACCACAAAGAGAAAGTGTACCCAATAAAAAAGTAGTTCGTGTAATTGGAACGTATTTTCTTAAACCACCCATAAGAACCATATTCTGACTTTTATCTGGTGAATATCCAACAAGAGGCTCCATTGAATGAATAACGGATCCGGATCCCAAGAACAATAAAGCTTTCGAATAAGCATGAGTAATCAAATGGAATAAAGCAGCTTGATAAGAACCTATACCTAGAGCTAACATCATATAACCCAATTGAGACATTGTAGAATAGGCTAAGCTTCTTTTAATATCTCTCTGAGCAAGAGCTAAAGTAGCTCCTAAGAAGAGTGTTATTGCACCTATTAAAGAAATGAAACTCATTATCAAAGGCAGGGATATGAAAAGAGGAAGAAGTCGAGCTATAAGAAAAATCCCCGCAGCAACCATAGTTGCTGCGTGTATAAGAGCCGAAATAGGAGTGGGCCCTTCCATAGCATCGGGTAACCATATGTGAAGAGGGAATTGTGCGGATTTTGCAACTGCACCAAGAAATAAAAAAAAAGCACACAAAGTAGTAAGTAAAGAATTCATCCCATTATTAGGAATCCAGTTATTGGCTATTTTGAACAAATCTCGAAATTCTAAACTGCCTGTTATCCAAAAAAATCCTAAAATTCCTAATAACAGACCAAAATCCCCTACACGATTAGTTACAAAAGCTTTTTGACAAGCACTCGCTGCAATTGGCCGTGTAAACCAAAAGCCTATCAATAAATAGGAACACATTCCCACAAGTTCCCAAAAAAAATAAATTTGTACCAAATTGGAACTAGTAACCAACCCTAACATAGAAGTATTAAAAAAACTTATATAAACAAAAAATCTCAAATATTCTTCATCGTGAGACATATAATCGTCACTATAAATAAGAACCAAGATTCCTACAGTAGTAATTAGTATTAACATAATAGAAGTAAGGGGATCAATGAAGTATCCAAATTCTAAAGAAAAATCATTATTGATGGTCCAAGACCATAGATATTGATAGATAGAACTTCCATTTATTTGTTGAATAGCTAGATGAACTGAGAATACCAGAGCTATACTTAAGAGTAAAATACTAGGAAAAGCCCATATGCGACGAAGATTTTTTGTTACTGTCGGAATAAGAAAAAGTCCAAACCCCATTGACATAATAACAGGAAGTGGAAGAAGAGGAATTACCCAGGCATATTGATATGTATGTTCCATAAGAAAAAAATATGTATAGCAATTTTTAGTTGAAATTGAAAGTTCAATTTGTCTATAAAATAAAATAATTGTTTCCGATTCACCAAACCTATTCTTATCTTTTTCTAAAGGAATTAAAAAAACAAAATAAGAATAAGAAAAAATACTGGAATTCTGAATTTTTCCAAATTTGTCTCATTGAAATATTCAAAAATGCAGAATGGGTTTAATTACTTAAATTCAAAAAGTTAATCAAAGAATTTCGTTATCTAGTTATTAGCTAAAAAAAGCTATTTATTAAAATAAAAAAAGATTGAATCATATCACTTTCTATTCATTTTTGTATTTCTTTCTGGTAAAATGAAATAGCTCTTTTGTTTCCTAACTGATTGATAGAATTCCAAAGAAAACCTCTATTTTTAGGAAATTCTCGAATATTTCTTACTTCATATAAAACGGAAATCCTAATGACTAGAATTATCTAAGTTTTAGAATGTCTTGTTTAAGAGATTAAGTTTTTTTTTACTTTGATTGGAATTCAATGATGGAATACTGTTCTGAACTTAATTAACTATTTGATTGAATTTTACCTTCTTTTTATCTCCCCTTCTTATATGAGAGCTTATTCCCCATACCATATATTTATATATGGAGTATATTTGATATATAAATTGATTTAAATAGAAAACCTTTGTATATAATATATTTTTGTCTATATTCTATATTATTAAAACAAAATCGAAAAAAAAAATATATATATAATACGGTAAAAAACTCTTGTCTTATTCACTTTAGACAAAATCAAAATAAACTAAAAAAAATTATAATTTTAGTATAAATACTAAGAAAAAACAGAAAGAAGGATTAATTTGCGACAATAGATGTCTTTCACATACAACTAGAAAAAAAAAGAATCTCCTTTTTGAATGGCAGTTCCAAAAAAACGTACTTCGATGGCAAAAAAACGTATTCGTAAAAATATTTGGAAAAAAAAGACTTATTTTTCCATAGTAAAGTCTTACTCTTTAGCAAAATTAAGATCATTTTCTAGCGGCAACGAGCATCCAAAACCAAAAGGTTTTCTGGGCAACAAACAAACAAATAATCTGGTTTTGGAATAATCTGAAGTGACCTATGCCAAACAAATCTGAATTATTTAATATGAATAAATAGCTCGGATTAATTAATGAATGTACTTGATATGTGTATGTGTCGAATTCCTCGGTGCAATCTTTTTAGAACTAATCCCTCTGTTATTGTTCTATAGAACAAAAGTTTTTGGTATATTGTGTCTTCAGTATTCTTTTCCTATCTCAGTATTCTTTTCCTATCAAAGAACTTTTGATAATAGAATCCTCCTAAAAAAAATAGGAGGATTCTATTATCAAAAGTACAGTATTCTTGCAATAGGACTTACAACCTCTACCTATCTTATCTCTTATCCAAAATTTACAAAGTATTTAATGAGGAAATTCTAATGTTCCTAAATTCTATGGATTCTCCTAATCTCGACGATTTGGGAGAAAATAACTATTATTCTTTTAAGTGAACTTTTATTTCAAGTTAGCCGCCATGGTGAAATTGGTAGACACGCTGCTCTTAGGAAGCAGTGCTCAAGCATCTCGGTTCGAGTCCGAGTGGCGGCATTCTCGAAAAAGAATACAATAGATTAGAAAATAGATTCAATTCGAAATTTCCAATTTTGTAATGGACCTTCCCCTTATGCTATTCCCAACTTTAGAACATATACTAACTCATATCTCTTTCTCAACTATTTCAATTGTAATTATGATTCATTTGATAACCTTATTAGTTCGTGAACTTAGGGGATTACGTGATTCGTCAGAAAAAGGAATGATAGCTACTTTTTTCTCTATAACAGGATTCTTAGTTTCTCGTTGGGTTTCTTCGGGACATTTTCCGTTAAGTAATTTATATGAGTCATTGATCTTCCTTTCATGGGTTCTTTATATTCTTCATACTATTCCTAAGATACAGAACTCTAAAAATGGTTTAAGCACAATAACTATGCCAAGCACTATTTTCACGCAAGGCTTTGCCACATCAAGTCTTTTAACTGAAATCCATCAATCTACAATACTAGTACCCGCTCTACAATCTCAGTGGTTACTGATGCATGTCAGTATGATGTTACTAAGTTATGCAACTCTTTTGTGCGGATCCTTATTATCCGCCGCTCTTCTAATCATTACATTTCGAAAGAATTTCGATTTCTTTTCTAAAAAGAAAAAAAATGTTTTAAGTAAAACGTTTTTCTTTAGTGAGATTGAATATTTCTATGCAAAAAGAAGTGCTTTAAAAAACACTTTTTTTCCTGCATTTCCAAATTATTACAAATATCAATTAACTGAGCGTTTGGATTCGTGGAGTTATCGTGTCATTAGTCTAGGGTTTACCCTTTTAACCGTGGGCATTCTTTGTGGAGCAGTATGGGCTAATGAGGCATGGGGATCCTATTGGAATTGGGATCCTAAGGAAACTTGGGCTTTTATTACCTGGACCATATTTGCAATTTATTTACATAGTAGAACAAATAAAATTTGGAAGAGTACGAATTCTGCACTTGTAGCTTCGATAGGATTTCTTATAATTTGGATCTGCTATTTTGGTATCAATCTATTAGGAATAGGTTTACATAGTTATGGTTCATTTACATTAGTATCTAAATGATTACATAACATAAAACCCTTTTTTTATGAAGGTTTTTTCCATTTTTGTTTGATTTGAGAACCCCTTGAGCGTCTTTTCATTTCAAAGGGTTCTCAAAAATTCTAGATAGATCTAATTAGACTTTTTGGCTTTTTTCTGAATTTTTGGGGTTTTCTACTATAGGAATATAGAGTGGACTAGTTAAAAAAAGAAAATCCTATTTAGGATAATAATTGGATAAGAGAGCCTCCACCCTATCAACGGATAGCGAGAGAACAAAATCTGGATAAATACCAATTCCTATTACTGGTAAAAGGATACAGATTAAAATAAAGAGTTCTCGTGGTCCAGAATCCAAAAAATTTGCGTTTGGAATAGAAAATAGCTTGTATCCATAGAACATCTGGCGTAACATAGATAATAAATAAATAGGAGTTAATATCATTCCAATTGCCATTAGAAAAGTAATTAGCATTTTTGGCATTAACATAAATTTAGGACTAGTAATTAGTCCGAAAAATACTACTAATTCCGCAATAAAACCGCTCATCCCTGGCAAGGCAAGAGAAGCCATTGAAAAGCTACTAAACATGGTAAAAATTTTCGGCATTGGGATAGATATTCCCCCCAATTCTTCGAGATAAACAAGACGCATTCTATCACAAGCCGTCCCCGCTAAGAAAAAAAGTGTAGCACCGATAAATCCATGGGATAATATTTGTAAAATAGCTCCATTTAGTCCAATGTTGGTTATGGAACCAATCCCTATAATTATGAAACCCATGTGGGATACGGAGGAATAGGCTATTCTTTTCTTGAAATTTCTTTGACCAAGAGAAGTTGAAGCTGCATAGATTATTTGCACCGCTCCTATTATTACCAACCAGGGGGAAAATAGATAATGAGCATGAGGTAACAATTCCATATTGATCCGAATCAATCCGTATGCTCCCATCTTTAATAGGATTCCCGCTAAAAGCATACATGTACTATAATGTGCTTCTCCGTGGGTATCCGGTAACCATGTATGTAGAGGTATAAGCGGCAATTTAACAGCAAAAGCAATAAGGAAGCCAAAATAAAGTAGTATTTCCAATGTTGCAGGGTATGATTGGTTAATCAATCTTTCCAAATCTAATTTTGGTTCGTTGTAACCATATAAGCCCATACCCAGAACTCCAATTAATAAAAAAATGGAACCACCTGCAGTATACAAAATAAACTTGGTAGCTGAATACAGACGCCTCTTTCCCCCCCATATGGATAAAAGTAAGTAAACAGGAATTAATTCTAACTCCCACATGATAAAAAAAAGTAAAAGGTCTCGTGAAGAAAATAATCCTATTTGACCACTATACATTGCTAGCATCAGGAAATAGAATAATCGTGAATTTCGGGTAACTGGCCAAGCTGCTAAAGTTGCTAAAGTAGTGATAAATCCTGTCAATAAAATAGATCCTAATGAAAGTCCATCGATTCCTAATCTCCAGCGGAAATCGAAAACATCTATCCATTTAGAATCCTCCTTTAATTGCATTAAGGGATCTTCCAATTGATAATGATAACAGAATGCATAAATCATTAGAAGGAATTCTAATAAACAAATAGATATAGTATACCACCTAATGATTTTGTTTCCTTTATGAGGTAAAAAGAAAATTAATGAACCCGCAAATATCGGAAAAAGAACAAGTATTGTTAACCAAGGAAAATAACTCATGATAAAGTAATAAAGACAAGATACGTTTTGACCAGAAAAGCCCATGCTCGATTGTTTCGAGCACAGGCTTCTTCGGTAAAGAGGAATCAGACGATTCAAGTGGAGTTTTTTGTAACGTATCAATAAGATAGAGCCATGCTGCGAGTTGTTTCAGGCCCTAAATAAACGCGGACACTTAAAAAATCTGTTGGGCAGGCGGATTCGCATCTCTTACAACCCACACAATCTTCGGTTCTCGGCGCGGAAGCAATTTGCTTGGCTTTACATCCATCCCAAGGTATCATTTCTAACACATCTGTTGGACAAGCTCGTACACATTGAGTGCATCCTATACATGTATCATAAATTTTTACAGAATGTGACATTGGATCTAGAAATTTTTCTTTTCAACATAAAATTTTTCGATCTGGTAAAAAGAAAATTAGTACTATATAAGTTAGATGTATTGTAGACACCAGACGAAACAATGGTTTATACAAACTTTAACAAAGAATTCTTAATCTGTTTGTGAGAAAGCATGAAAAGAGCCAAGAGACTTGAATTTAAGGCTTCAACAGTCATAATTATACGAATTCTACATACTAATTCCAATTAGTCAATTTATTGGCTATCATCTTTTCAGTAGAAATTATTGCAATATTCAAATTGCAATATCAATGAATTGAAAAAATGCAATATCCAAAAAAATGCAATATTCAATAAGAAAAAAAGAATAGTCTGAAATAACCTACTTCAAAAAAGGATATTCTCAAATAATAATAAGCGATTTCTATTCATCTTAATGTTCCATATTATTATATATGTACCTTTATTTAAAGGATTCTATGTCTAATTATTCAAAAAATTAGATTGATTGATACGAGTGGATTTCCTGTTACGATGGATGGAAGAAAGAATGGATAGTCCAATAGCTGCTTCAGCAGCCGCGAGGGCTATAACAAAAATTGTGAAAATGTCTCCTTTTAATTGGCGACTATCAAATAGATCAGAAAATGTTACGAGATTTAGATTAATTGAATTCAGTATAAGTTCAAGACATATTAGAGCTCTAACCATGTTTCGGCTTGTGATCAATCCATAGATACCAATCGAAAATAAATAGACACTCAAAAAAAGTACATGCTCAAACATCATTAACTAACTCCTTATCAATCTCGATTCATTTCAATATGAGGACAAGAATTGAACCGATTCAATTAATTAGAAAAGAACAATTACGCAACAAAAGAAAAAAGAAGGTATTTGTTGTGTTGGCAGTAGATGGGTTTTACTAAATCCAAATTAGGATTCTTTAGTTATTTATTTTACATTTGAAATTCTAAGAATTTTGATTCATTCTAAGTATTTCTTATTGGCGAGCCATAGTAATTGCACCTATTAAGGAAACTAGAAGAATTAGGGAAATGAGTTCAAACGGAAGATAAAAATCGGTTGCTAAATGAATCCCAATTTGTTGAACGTTATTTATGATACCCTGTTCTACTATTTGGTTTGATCTTGTAGTCCAAAGAATTCCATACCATGACGTATCTGGGATAGTAGTCATTAGTGAAAAAGGAATAGTTATACAAAGGAGTAAAGTAAACCCATCTCCAATAGTTGAATAATTTGTATCTTTAGACCATTCTGAGCCGTTTACAAACATTACAGCAAATAGGATCAAGACATTTATGGCTCCCACATAAATAAGAAGTTGTGCAACAGCTACAAAGTAGGAATTCAATAAAAAATAGAATAAGGATATACAAACAAGAACTAATCCCAGCGAAAAGGCAGAATAAATTGGGTTGGTAAGTAATACTACTCCTAGACCCCCTAGTAGAAGAACAAATACCCCAAATAGCACAAGAATCTCATGTATTGGTCCAGGTAAATCCATTATGGATAAGAAAATTAATAGTATAAAATTTTTCATGAACTGACTAAAACTAAACGATTCAAGGAAGGAAAAAGAGATTAGGATATTTTTTGTATATTGTATATAAGTTGTATAGTTAGAAATTACATCATGAAAATCTACTCTCATTTTAAATCCGGAATAATTTGCAATAAGGAGTAGTTATTATTTTTTCTTTATAGTTAGTAAAAAACTATTCGATTAAAAAAACCTAGTACCTAGTAATCAGTAATCGTTCTTAAATTCCAAGATTTTTCTTCCTCTATTTTACTTCGAGGCGAATTCCTAATTGTTTGAATTGTGTAATCTCCCATTATGGAGATTGGTAACCTACCCAAAGCAATTTGATTGTAATTTAATTCATGACGATCATAAGTAGAAAGTTCATATTCTTCAGTCATTGATAAACAGTTTGTCGGACAGTATTCAACACAGTTACCACAAAATATACAAACTCCGAAATCAATACTATAATTAAGCAATTGTTTCTTTTTAACATCCTTTTCGAATCTCCAATCCACAAGGGGTAGATCTATCGGACATACGCGAACACATACTTCACAAGCAATACATTTATCAAATTCAAAGTGTATTCGCCCCCGGAAACGCTCGGATGTAAGTGATTTTTCATAAGGGTAGTGAATTGTTATAGGTAAACGATTTGTATGGGATAAGGTAATTATGAAACCTTGACCAATGTATCTTGCGGCGCGTATTGTTTGTTGACCATAACTAATCAACCCAGTTATCATAGGGAACATATTTTAAATATCGATGAAAAAGGTATGTTTCTTTCTCTTGTTTGAAAGAACTTTTGTGTTGAAGATATTCTTACTGTTATTGTATTATCTTATTTATATTTATAGTGAAACTAGTTGAGAAGAAGTTGTTAATAAGAGATTGCCCAGAGAAATAGGTAAAAGAAATTTCCATCCAAGATTTAATAACTGATCTATTCTCATTCTGGGTAAAGTCCATCTTATTGTGATAGAAATGAAGAGAAAAAAATAAGCTTTAGTTAATGTAATAAGGATACCCATTATCATTTCCAAAATTCCAACCATTTTATTCATTTGGAAAAACCCAAAAAGGGGTATATAAGGGATAGAAAAATTCCACCCGCCTAAGTAAAGAATAGTTACAAATAAAGAGGAAACTAATAAATTTAGGTAAGAAGCAAGATAAAATAAACCATATTTAATACCGGAATATTCGGTTTGATAACCCGCTACTAATTCTTCTTCTGCTTCTGGTAAATCAAAGGGTAATCTTTCACATTCTGCCAACGAAGAAATTAGAAAAACTAGAAAGCCTATAGGCTGACGCCAAAGATTCCATCCAAAAAGACCATATTTTGACTGTGCTTCAACTATATCAACTGTACTTGAACTGTTAGATAATCATAGTCGATGATAACATCACAGTTCCCACCGCTATTTCAAAACCGTACATGAAACCTTAGCTTCATACGGCTCCTCTATGATCAGAAAAAGGAAAGGATTGTTCCATTTTGGTATTATCCCCTGTGCGTAGATAGAGTTAGGTAAGATAAAATTGATTGGAAAGCCCTAAATTAGACCAAAGCAATTCCGTCTGCTTGAATAATAAAAAAGCGCTTCCGAATTGATCTCCCCCTTTATGTAATAAAATGAAAATTTTTCTTTGTTCAGTAATAACTTATTATTGTAATAAAACACTCGTTATAGCAATTAATAAATGGAAAGAATTGGGCATTAGTTCATGAGAAATTTTGTATGAATATGGATAAAGGAAGGAAAGAATAAATAAGGATTCTTTTTTTATTGCATTCCATATCTTTTGTCCTATTCTTCTTTCCCTGGGAAGGGAATACTTAAAAAGAAAAAAGGAATAAAGGGTTAATTCGTTCTTGATAGCCATTTCTTTAACAAGTGAATGGGAACATACTCTGGATCGGAATCCGAAGAAAGTACTACTTGATCATTTCCACTAATTTCAAGTCCTTATTATGATTCCTTTTAGAAGAAAAAATGTCTAATGATTTTGATTCTCTCATTACTAATCCTTTATGTACTTTAGTGTTCCTAATCCCTCACTAACTCTTGATGGATTCCCTTATGGTTATAAGTTTTAGTAATAACTAAAAATATTCAAGTAATGGAATTCCATACCGGGAATCCTTTATTCTTGCCCGCTTCAAGATATGATGACTAATCAAACAATCTCAACCTTGGGGTAAAGAGTTTACACTGCTTATGTTTAGTTCAACTTTTTTCTTGTACGTAGGAAATGAGATTTTTTCTTTTTACTGCAAATTAATAAGCAGTTTTGTTTCACTCATATAGCTATCTAGTTTAACTTATCAACCTGAATGCAGAATAAGAATAAGTATTCAATATATTTTTTAGGAAAAAGCTCCTATTTTAACGAATCGCACGTAGAGATATTGCTAGTACACAAAAAGTTAATGGTATTTCATAACTAATAGATTGAGCAGCTGCTCGTAAAGCGCCTGAAAAAGAATATTTATTATTTGAGCTATATCCTGCCATAAGAAGACCAATAGGGGCAACACTTGAAATGGCAATCCATAAAAAAATCCCAATACTAAGATCAGCTAAAACAAAACGATATCCCCAAGGGATAACTAAAAAACTTAATAAAACGGATATGACTGCTATAGAGGGTCCAATGCTAAATAAAGGAATATTTCCTCGGGACGGGAGGATATCTTCTTTAAAAATAAGCTTAGTTCCATCTGCTACAGCTTGAAGCAGTCCCAGGGGGCCAGCATATTCAGGACCAATACGTTGTTGTATCGACGCGGATACTTCTCTTTCTAACCACACAATTACGAGTACTTGTATTGTGATTCCCAGTAGGAGGGCCAAAATGGGTAGAATCCATATTATTCCATAGACTTCTTTTAATAATTCCGATTTTGAAAAACAATTGATAGTTTCTACCTCTACCCTATCTATTACCATTTCAACGATCAACTTCCCCCATAATGATATCTATACTACCTAATATCGTCATGATATCAGCCAATTTCATTTTTTTAACTAACTGAGGAAGAATTTGCAAATTAATAAAACCGGGTGGACGGATTTTCCATCTCCAGGGGAAAAGGCTATCATCTCCTACCAGATAAATTCCTAATTCACCTTTTGGGGCTTCTACTCTTACATAAAGCTCTTGCTTTGATAATTCAAAATTGGGCGAAGGTTTTTTACCAAGAAATCGATATTCAAAATCATTCCATTCGGAATTCTTTGCTTCCTTAAAACGTCGGGCTTCTAAATTCTCATAAGGGCCTCCAGGAATTTTGCGTATAGCCTGTTGAATAATTTTTATGGATTCCCCCATTTCACCGATTCGTACTAAATAGCGAGCTAAGGAATCTCCTTCTTTTTGCCATTGGACTTTCCAAGCGAATTGATTGTAAGACTCATAAATATCAATTTTACGAAGATCCCATTGTATTCCAGAAGCTCGTAACATCGGTCCTGATAAGCCCCAATTTACAGCTTCTTCTCCGCTAATAAAACCTACTCCTTCAACTCGTTCTAAAAAAATAGGGTTCCGCGTAATAAGTTGTTGATATTCAACAACTCCTCGTAGAAAATAATCACAGAAATCTAAACATTTATCCATCCATCCATAAGGTAGATCGGCAGCTACTCCTCCGATGCGAAAGTAATTGTGCATCATTCGCATACCTGTAGCAGCTTCAAATAGATCATATATCAACTCTCTCTCTCTAAAAATGTAGAAAAAAGGGGTCTGTGCTCCGAGATCCGCCATAAAAGGTCCAAGCCATAACAAGTGAGAAGCTATACGGCTCAATTCTAACATAATTACTCTAATATAACTGGCTCTTTGGGGTATTTGAATATTCTCCAAGAATTCTGGTGCATTCACCGTTATTGCTTCTGTAAACATAGTAGCTAAATAATCCCACCGTGTTACATAAGGCAAGTATTGTATAATAGTTCGGTTTTCCGCGATTTTTTCCATTCCTCTGTGTAAATAGCCTAATATGGGTTCACAATCAATAACATCTTCACCATCGAGAGTAACGATCAGTCGAAGAACACCGTGCATTGATGGGTGTTGAGGACCCATATTGACTATCATAAGATCTTTTCTTGTAAGTGGTGGACTCATAATTCTTTTTTCCTTAATTCATTATTCCATGAATTCCTCAAAACGAGGCTCATCAAAATGCAAAATCTAAGACTACTATAAGACTACTAATAAAATAAAAAAAATCCAACGATTAAATTACTTCTCCCGAATATCCAACCGACTGATTAATTTCTTATAACGTACTTTATTTTTCTTTGCCAAATAAGCCAGCAAACGTTGACGTTTTCCCAAAAGTCTTCGTAGACCTCTTTCCGATGAAAAATCTTTTTTGTGTAATTCCAAATGTGAAGCAAGTTTCCGTATCTTATTGGTGAAACTGAATACTTGAAATTCAACAGAACCCCTGTTTTCTTGTTTTTCTTCTTTAACCATAAATCCCAAAATTTTTCTACCTCCTTTCTTTTTCATGTATTTTTCTGATCAGGAAAAATCAAAAATTATGTCAGTTATTTTGAAGTTATTCAAATCTTGTACACACAAAAATTTGCAATTATTCATCTACTGCTGGAATCTGGAATTTGGATTTATTTTCTCGATGCAAATTGGATTTGGATATAAGGGTACATTCTTTTATTTTAGATAGAAGAAACATTTCTTCTATCTAAAATAAAAGAATTTTGCTGATTTATTTATTGCTATATGCAATTTATAGAATTGATACACCGTTTAATTGATATCATTTAGCAAAATGAAACACAGCATATGCATCCATCTTTCGGCTCGAGAATTTCAGAGGATAGAGATATAGTATAAGAAATAGGCTATTAAGTAACTCTAAATGAATTGTGGATACATCTGTATCCTTAACATACTGAAACGACTGCCATTATTCGTATCAAACCAATAGCGATTCATAAAAGCTAAATCTTGTAATCAATGGTGGTCCAATAATGAATTTTTTGGCATATGTATTAAGACGCTTGGTCTGATTTCGAAATTGTCCAGAGTTTTTTATGTTGTTTTCATTGCAAAATGATGGATCTCCTTCCGTAACTTTCCAATTACGAGTACGAGAATTGAAAGACATGAAAATTGTCAATTCTCTACGGCGTCTAGGAGATAGACAGAATATTTTCAGGAACAAGAAAATCAGAAGAATCTTTTTCTCTATTCACTACCATTCCGCGTCTTCGACTTCTATTAGTTTCTTTTCTTTTTTAATGCAATAGCTATAGTTTGATATAGAATCCATTTCTCAAAGTAATGGAAACCATTCTATTCTCTTATAGGAAATGGTTCGAAAATCGCTATTCCACCTTTTAGGTTTAGGAGTGATACCTGTGAAGATCGTGCATTTCATTCACATTCCGATCCGTTTTTCGAGTCCATGATATAACCAAATTGGATGGATCT